GTAATATAATATAATATAAGAATAAAAATAAAATAGAATAAAAAAATTTAACAGAGTAATTAAAGTTAAAGAGCGATGAAAAAAAAAAGAGAAATAGAAAAAGGTTTTTTAAGTATTACCTCTTGTGTAATATAACATAGTAATTATTGTTTTTCCATTGGGAGAGATGGCTGAGTGGACTAAAGCGTCGGATTGCTAATCCGTTGTACGAATTATTCGTACCGAGGGTTCGAATCCCTCTCTTTCCGGTTCCGTTGATTATTTGGTATTTTTTTACCTTTCAAATTTTTGAATTTAATAGTTAAAGATGTAGAATAGATAAAAATGCTAAAAATCTTTAAAAGCAAGTCAAAACTCTTATTTTTTATTCTTCGCGGCCAGGATTACGCCCCGGGTCATTAGATAAAAATCCAAAGATGAAGAGAGAGACAAAGAATATCACTACTGTGTAAACAAAGAGTTTGAGAGTAAGCATTACACAATCTCCAATTTTGGTTTGGAAAAAAAGAAAATAGATTCTCTATTTTTATACCCTATATCACAATAATTTTGATCACAATAATTTTGATATCAAGAAATGAAGTAGTTTTTAGAAATAGAAAAGATTTTTTATAAATTCATTTGTAATAAGAGTTGAGTCTTTCATTGCCAAGAATTTTCCTTCACACTTACAATTAGATATTGTGGAGGACTCTTATAATTTATAATAGACTCTTATAATTTATAATATAGGGCTCCCTTTCAAGTTCAAGGGAATGGAAAAATGTTTAGAATGAGTAATATCGAATAGGGTAAGCCCCATTTGATTTTTCGCGTCTATATAATAACTTGAATGCTTGAATTGGGGGAGGGCTTATACTATAAGACTTATCTGATCTTATAAATTGTTAGAATTTTTTTTTCTTGAATAAATTATTTTAGGACAGTATTAAAAACCTCATCGAAAACTTACAGCGGCTTGCCAAACAAAGGCTAATAGAAAAAAGAGCACGGGGATGACTGGCATTACATCTACAATTGGATTCAAAAAAGCGTAGGCTTCGGGCAATTTTGTGAAGAAAAAACTGCTTGAATAAATAGCCGAATCAAAACAGATACAAAACAAACTAAAAATATTAAGCATAATCAAATTTTATTCTTGAAGATATTTATTCTTGAAGATAATTCTATTTTTTTGAAGATAATTCTATTTTGATTGAGTTATTAAAATATTGAGTTATTAAAATATTATTAATGATGATATCAAAATTTATTTATATAAAATAAAAATAAAGTAAGATAGACAAAAACCCTTATTGATGAACCTCACTCAATCAAAAATCCTTCAATTCTCAAATCAAAAAAGAATAGAAGGAATCATATTTTCATACAATATCTTAATTGAATTATATATTATGATCAATAAATTTAGTTTAATTCTATATCTACATATATTAAAATCTGAGCAATAAACTAATCTATTTCATAAGATATTTATTGGAACGGGAATTGACGAAGAACTAATACCTATATTAGTTTTTATTAGCGTTGAGTTGAATAGAAATGGGGCGTGGCCAAGTGGTAAGGCAACGGGTTTTGGTCCCGCTATTCGGAGGTTCGAATCCTTCCGTCCCAGCGTATACCTATTCTATACATAAAAAAAAATTACCGGCTTTGGCAACCTTTTTATTATTAAGAGAATAATAAATGCAATTCTTCTTTCGTTTCATATTTTTAATAACTTTTCTTGGACTAATTTATTTTTCAAAAAGTGGATTGTGCTCAAATAATATGGAAATGGAATTGAATCTATCTTTTTTTTTTCAGGGACGGGGGAAACAGATATCAAAATTAAAATTCAAAACAAAAAAAGTTGAACGGTTTTTTGATCACATTCTTATTTTATTCCCCTTATCTCTTCCTATTTACGTTAGTTACTGAGAAAAAAGTTTTACGTCTCACACCTTACAATGATACACATTTTTAATGCAATTTTTATCCACTTATATATATACCAACGAATCCTTTATCGAATCGTTACAAGTGATGTTTGAGTACGAAGAGAAGGAAGAGCTGTTCGGAAAGTGGGTTTTTATGATCCACTAAAAAAGAAAACTTATTTAAACGTTCCTCCGATTCGATATTTCCTTTAATTTTAAAAGGCACTCAAACGACAGGAACTGTTCATGATATTTTAAATTAAAGAAGGCAGGGGTTTTTACGGATCTTTGTCTTAATTAAAGACACTGAATTTAATGAAATACAAAAAAAAAGGGGGTGTGGGTAGTTTGTATATATATATAGCTTAGCTTTGTATAAACTTTTCTATACTATCCCTTCCTTCACTCTTGTTCTATTTATATCTATCTTATTTTTTAAAGTTCTTATTTCATTTTATTTATCTTTCTTATTTCATTTTATTTATCTTTTTACCTACAGTGGTTTTGTTTGTATTTATGTGTATATTAGTGCCAATCCAATACAAGCCCTTAGTTTATCTGTTCTTAGTTTTTTTATTCTA